GCAGCACGGGTTGCGCTCTATTATCTATTAAAAGATAATTTAGATTTTCTATTCATGAAAAGATGATAATTTTCGGAGAATTACTATATATAAATAAGATAATAAATATCTGTGTAACAATTTCTGCTATGGGGTTTACATAGACTCCTAATTGTTGTTATAATGGAATAATGAAAATTGAGAAGGATACTGGTGTATCAATTTGGATTTTCTCATGTCATTAAGAAAAGAAAATCCAATTTGGAGATTCAAATCGTTTATGAATTCGCAGTCAGCAGTCAATAGTTAATGGTTCAAATTTGTCATAAATTTTTATTTTTGCGAATGAAAATCCACATTTGATTTTTCAATCGAAAGTGAGAGAAGTTGGCTCTTTTCAGATGGGTGGGTCCAATCCAATCAAAAGGTGGGAAGGATTTCTTTTAGGATTAGGAAAGAAAAGGATTCGAAGTTAAGAAAAACGGAACTCAAGGTGCAAATCCAATAAAAGAAAGTTCCGTACTGTGGGAAAAATTTCATCGATTTTTTGGCGGCATGGCCGAGTGGTAAGGCGGGGGACTGCAAATCCTTTTTCCCCAGTTCAAATCCGGGTGTCGCCTGATCAACAAAAGACTCGAAATATCTTCTTCTGTTTTGCTGATATAACTTGCCGAAGTATTTCCCAGCAGAAGCGGACCCTTGATATGTGTTTGTTTCGAAGCATCCGGCTGGGGTGGGATTTTCTGTAAATCCTCGTATCTAGGATTTAAGGAAATATTCTAATGGCAGACGTGTTATCAACACTTCGAGATTCCCCCTTACTACTAATCACTAATCGTTATACTACTAATCTAGTGTAGTGCCGAATGGCTGGACCTTGAATTAAATTGGAGAGCCCGGATAGGAAAGAGAATGGGGGGCAGAAGATACTTTATATACGACGGACTCCTAAAAACTTTTCAGTCCTCGGGTATCGAATCAATATTCGATTGGATGGATAATTCACTTAAAATTTTTATTCTAGTAAAGGGGCAAAAGAAAAAGAGAAACAATTTCTTTTCGGCAACCCCTAATCAAGAATATACTTCTACTGTCTCCCTATACTCTAAAAATGGAAAGGGTACGAATTAGATCAAATGGGATTTTAGATAAAGATTGTCCGCTTTTTACTTATTTACTTATGAGGATCAACAAAAAAAGGCCTTATTGTTGCTCCACGTCCCAGTAGGAGCAGTCCCTCGAGATGTTACTACGTATTTTGCTTATGTTTCATCTTTCCTGATTGGAAATCATCATCTAGGAATTTTTTTTTAGTATATTTAGTGAATTGGTTTATCAATAGTGTTCGATCAGAATCCCCTTTTGACTCTGCGCCCCCGATTCCACTATACTATTATTAGTGCGGACTGATGGAATAATTCCTTCATAGTTATAGAAATAAGGGGACATAATTCACATGGATATAGTAAGTCTTGCTTGGGCTGCTTTAATGGTAGTCTTTACATTTTCCCTTTCACTCGTAGTGTGGGGAAGAAGTGGACTCTAGGGGTATTACTAATTGAGTTGGGGAATCAAAATCAAACTGTATCAATTGTTTTCTAGATCGTTCTGCAACGCGTTTTGCAGTATTTCCAATTTCATTGGATTCGGATGAAGTAATGTATTATATGAATCATACTCTTCAATTAAAGAGATATTTCGCGGATTCCTATCTTTGTATTTCGAAAGGGATCTAAATGATAGGAAATTTACTACTAAATCCTTTATTTCAATCGATGAGCTCTTACCAGGCTTCTAGATGGATACTAAAGAAGATCTGGCCTTTTTATTATTATTATTTTATTTGTTTCCCTGTTTACTGTTCAAAGAAGAAGTCGTTTTTGTAAGTGTATACGCACTTTTTATGAAAAAGGGTATGGTTGTCTAACGAGATAATATAGATAGGAGGATCTTCCCTCAGGCGAGTGGCATACCGCACATTTTTTTTCTAATTTTATCAATTTGATTTATCCTTTATCAACTCATAATGGTTCCAGGCGTTAAGGTTAACTCTTTTTTTGAAGCCTGAGAAGTTCCCATGAAACTCTTGTTGGTGGTTCAATCAATTACTTCTTCGGAATGTTTGCTAATAATTAATTTTATTAATAGAAAATAGAGAGCCCTATCGTTTTTCCTTCATTGATTTATATCTTTTGATAGATACCGAGATTCGTATTGAACATCAGAAAGAGTCTAGTACCTAGTAATTAGAACCCTAAGACATAAATTAAAGAGAATAAGATTAAAACAAAACGATTATTTCAGATTGATCGAAACAAATACAAATAGGTGTAGCAAATTGGGTACTATGTCAATTTCATATATGGAATTGATATCCACATACATATAACATATATAATAATATATATTAATCTATATTAAACTATATTAAATTAAGCCTCTACCTTTATTCTAGAGTACAACTTTTTACACTACAAAAATACCAATAGATCATATGGTAGAAAGATTCATCTATTTCTTT